AAAATCCAAACATTTATCTATCCAGCCATGAGGTAGATCAGCAGCGACTCCTCCGATACGAAAAAAATTATGCATCATGCGCATGCCGGTAGCCGCTTCAAATAGGTCATATATCAATTCTCGTTCTCTAAAAATATAGAAGAAAGGAGTCTGCGCCCCAATATCTGCCATAAAAGGACCAAGCCATAACAAATGGGAAGCGATACGACTCAACTCCAACATAATAGCTCTGATATAGCTAGCCCTTTTAGGTACTTGAATATTGCCTAGCTGTTCGGGCCCGTTTACGGTTATTGCTTCTGTGAACATAGTAGCTAAATAATCCCAACGTGTTACATAAGGCAAATATTGTATAATTGTTCGATTTTCCGCAATTTTCTCCATCCCTCTATGTAAATAACCCAATACTGGTTCACAGTTAATAACATCTTCACCATCGAGAGTAACGATCAGTCGAAGAACACCATGCATTGATGGGTGGTGAGGGCCCATATTGACTATCATGAGGTCTTTTCTTGTAGTTGGTAGAATCATAAGTTTTTCTCGAGTCGTTCTTCCATGCATTGCTGAAAGTAAAAAGAAAGAAGTTTATCAAAATTTAAACGACTAAGCGCAAACAGTCTCACGCTTCAAATTAACGAGTTTTTATCTTTCGAATATCCAACTCCCCAATTAATTCTTTATAGCGCTCCCTATTTATTTTTGACAAATAGGCCAGCAGTCGTTGACGTTTTCCCAAAATTTTTCGCAAACCTCGCTGAGATGAAAAGTCTTTTTTGTGTAATTCCAAATGTGAAGTGAGTTTCCTTATTTTAGTGGTGAAACTGAATACTTGAAATTCAACAGACCCCCTGGTTTCTTTGTTTTCTTTTTGAGAAATAAATGAAATCGATGAATTTTTGACCATAAAAAAACGCCCCTTGCCCTTTTTACAGATATGGATTTTACCGATCAGTAATAATAATGCCATTAATTTGAATGTGGTATATACAAGAATCTAATCCAAATTTCTTTTTGAACTCCTAATTTCATGAATTCAAATCAATCAATTCAATTTGGAATTGGTTTTCCTATAGGAATAGAAAAGCTTGGTACATTTTTGGATCGAAGAATTTAGACCTAAAATAAAGAAGGTTTCGTTCATTCATTTCGAGATCGAATTCAGACATTATTCATTTGATATTGGATACTATAATGAAATGTGAGATAAGACATCTGATCTGTGTATTTGTTTGCTTTCATATACCCTATTATATATAGGGTATAGGATATACAGAAAGTGTATTATTAAAAAATTTTCAATCGTGGATACATCTGTATCCTTAACATACCGAAACGGCTGCCATTATTGGTATCAAACCAATAACGATTCATACAAGCTAAATCTTCTAATCGATAATTAGGCCAAAGAAAGAGCTTTAATTTCATTAATTGATTTTTATCTCTATCAAGATGGTTATTGTCATGTAAAACTTGGCTGCTGTTTTTTACGTTACAAAATACCGGATTTGGATCTATATAATTTCTCTTTTTTGAATTGAAACAAATTAGAATTCTCAATTTTCTACGACGTCTAAAGGATAAAATATTTTCGGGAACAAGTAAATCCAAATTATTGTTAGAAGCATGTCCTTGCTCTTGGTATTTTTGATGCTTATTCTTATGAACCAACGAAATACCAACGGTTTGATACATAATAAATTGCCCATCTTTTTGTTCAGACAAACGAATGGGTTCTAGAATCAATACTCCCTTCTTCATAAATTCTGAAAGAGTTAAATTATTATTAATCATCATTATATCCAAACTCATTTGTTTCTTTTGAATCGAGGATAGAGTAATTTTTGGTGAATCTATCAGTTTACGCAGGAGACAATATACATTGATATTATTGATCATTCTTTCATTCAAAGTCTCATCCCATCGCAATTGAAAAAGCAAATAACGTTTCATGAACAAACGCAGTTCCGCTTTCGTGTATTGTTTTTTCTTTTTCCCTTTTTTCATGTTTGATCTTGCATCATTTTCTTCAATATCTTTTGGGGGTGAGAGGACGGATCTCCGCTCTCCTCGACTTGTCGGTTCTTTTTCTTCTTGATTTCGATGCTTTTTATTTGATGCTATCAAAAAATTGTCCTTTTCATTGATCTTTTTATTTGCACTTCTATTTAAATTTAAAAGAAGTAATTTGCTTGGTATAAACCAAGGTTTCATTTTATATGTCTTATAAATTAACAAAAATTCTGGGAAGAACCAAAGTTCCAGATTGGATATGGGATGCTTTAGCATTTTTTCATTCATTCCCATCCAATCGTAAAACCCCTTGTGAGAGTTTGGTAAATTTATCTCTGGGATCTTAAGATAAAAAAAATATTTTTTAGAAATTATTTGAGAATTTTTAGTACGAATTTGAGTATTTTGATTCCTATTGGTATCGATTATGATCCAGGCCTCAATATCGATTTTTTGTATAAGATCAAATTGCAAAATTTTCCAATCCAAATATTTTCTATCGGCCGGTTTTTCCATATGGATCTTTCCTAGATCATTTTTAATAGGGATGTTCCTCAGCATATCAAAAAAGTTTTTTTTAGGCGTGTTATAATAAAATTCTTGGTTCGTATTTCCTTGAAGGGGAGATCCATAAAAAAAGCATTCCGTTTTCTTTTCATAATGAATAAATTTATATGCTAAAAGATCAGATCGATAGTATTTTATAAAATTCTCTTTTTGATTAGATAATGAATATACTTCCAATTTTTTTTGTTTTTTGGAATTCATTAATGGTTTTTTTTCATATGAATGCCGTTTGCTAAAATTTGCCTTTTTAGCTATACGATGCTGACGAAATGTATTTCGCCATTTTTCTGGTATTAATCTAGACCATCCAATCTGAGATAAATGGTATTGATAATGTCCTCTTAACCGGCTTTTCCATGGATTCATTTCAGAACTCGGAAGTTTGTTATCTGCTGATTTCGAATCAAGCATTCCTTGTGTTTCAAAAGAATCCTTTATTTTAGCCTTAAGGAAAAAGGGGATTCGTTGATATTGAAGAACAAATCTTAACGAGTTAATAACTTGGATTTTTCCTAATTTATAAAATACATATGGTTGTGGTACGTAGGATAAGTCATAAAAAATATGTGAATTTGCTTTAATATTACTAATATTCTCAAGTTCCTTTCTTAGAATTATACTCGAAATAGACGGAATTTTAGTTTTCTTTTTTTTATTAATTCTTTCTTGTTTTCTTTCATTATTGTAAATGGATTTATCAATAATTTTTTTTGTTAATTTAAGAAAAAGTTTTGTATTTATTCTGGCAATATTAGTAATATATAAAAATATACCCGTGTATATTTTTTCAATGAAAAATTTTACAAAAGGGGATAATTTACAGATTAATCGAGCATTTCTTCTTTTTAACATTTTAACCATTTGCTGTTTTTCTAATTTTTTAGCATTATAACTTGTAGGACTAAGATTATTTATTCTTGGAGTTACTTTTTTTTTCTCTTTTGTGATTCTTTCTATTTGAGTTCGAATTGTACTTGTTCTATCAGCCAGATCCTTCATTTTTTTTTCTGTCAACGAAGAGTTTTTCCAACCCGGAGATGCAATTTGAATTTGACTAAATGATTCGTGAATCGTTTGATTGTTTATTATGGAATCTTTTTCTTCTTTAATTTCGCTTGATTTATCGACTCCGACTTCTCTTAATCTGAATAATAGAATTGGATTTACTTTTGAAAGTTCTTTTATTATTCTTTTTCTAAAAAAAACACTTTGGATAACCCATTTTTTTGTTTCTTTTGAAACTTTTCGAAGTAATTTTGTTTTTACTTTGAAAACTTTTAGAACTCGAAAATACTTCTTTTTAAATTTTCCAATTTTTTTTGCGAATTCCTTTAAAATGGGTTTAAAAAAGGAAGGTTTTTTTCGGGGTGAACAAAAGGGGAGTTCCGTTTCCATTCCCCAAACTGTTAAAAAACAAGAATCACCTTTTTCTTTTGTCTTTTTCATTAGATCTTTCTGAGAGGATTGTAGTTTCGATTTGTGCCAAGGTTTCAGACAGAAAGGAAATACGATTTTTATTTGAATACCTTCTGTCAACCAATTTTTTGGAAATTCGGTTTCGGATAATGGAATACCATTATAGGTGCATTTAATATAGATCTCTTTATTCCATTCTTGGAAATCCTCAGCCCATTCAGGACGTTGCAATAGGAATATACGTCCAACATTTTTGGCAATTATCAATGAAGGTAATAGAATATATTTTCTAAAAATAGATTGAGTTATTAACACGCAACCTCTTATTCCTTGCGCAAATGGAATACGATTCCAATCCTCTGCGATTTTTATTCGTGCTTTTTCCTTTCTTTTGTTGGTTTCTTGTTTTTCTTCTCTTTTTGTTTGTTCTTTTGTATACTCTCCAGTTTTGAATGCTTCCCCTTTATCCAACCCATTTTTAAAAATTAGTTTAATCAACCCGGAAATATTAAAATAAAAGGGAGGGGATTTTTGTCGTCTCTCCAAAAAAAGGGGGGACTTCACATTTGCTTGAAATAATTCGAAAATAACCACTTTACGCCTTTGAGCCCGCATAGAACCTTTGATTATACCGCGCCGAAAGTCTGATTGTTGTGAATAGCGCATTAAAGTCACGTCGGTTTTTATATCGGACATTTTACTATTCGTAGTCTTAGGAGTACCTTTTGTAGCAGTCAAAATGACTACACGCTTGCCCCTTCTTGAACGAATTTGATGACCTATTGGTATGTCTTCTTTATATTTTCTTGATTGTTGTTCTAAATCGGTGATTAATTTGTATGACCATCGGGGGACTTTTTTATTGATTTCTTTTATTCTAATCGATTTTCTATTAATTTTTTGACCATTAGCATCAGTTACAATTTTATTTAAATTTAATAAATAGTTAAAATATTTTGTTTCTTTTTGAGAATCTATTTTTCCTTCTGAAAATAAATAAAGGC